ATTCATTATGGGATTGATTGTTTTCCATTTCAATCAAAACGATTTCTTAGTAAACGTTAGAATATTATAGATCTAAAATGAACTTTTTTTATCGAGAAAGGGTAAAAAACGACTGAGATATTTTTTTATCAAACCATGTATCCTTTAACAGATTTATTAGTAATCTCATTCGAATTTTAAAATTGAATTGAATTTAGGTCTATTCTTTTCTCGAGTTTGACTAAAAATAGATTCAAGTTTTTTATTAGATTAGGCAAAAGTTTACAATCCTTTGAGGTATTTTATTAAATGTAATAAATGTAAATAAAGTATAGAATGACGAAAATCAAGGTCTTTTAGGTTCTTTCTTTATTTTATTAAATCATTAAGTTTGATTTCTATGACCTAGGAGATTCTAAAGATATAAATTTGAGAGATAAAGAACGAGAATTAAGAGTTCCAAACCAAAAATTTTTTGTTTTATAATATTGTATGGAATCAAAATTTTGTTTTTTCGAGTAATTTTTGATCCCATTTTCACGGATCTTTCACATATCTATATTTCTTTTTTATGAAGAGAATATTATTTATAGAAAAAATAGATAATGAAAAAGAAATAATAATTTTTTTTTGAAAATAGATGTCTTTCACATCCAACTATAACAATGATTTTAAAATGGCAGTTCCAAAAAAACGTACTTCTATATCAAAAAAGCGTATTCGTAAAAATATTTGGAAAAGGAAAGGATATTGGGCGGCGTTAAAAGCTTTGTCATTAGGGAAATCTCTTTCTACCGGGAATTCAAAAAGTTTTTTTGTACGACAAACAAATAAGTCCTAAAATATTGGAATAATCGGAATGGAGTTGACTCAAAAAATTGGCTCAATAATTTGTTAATATAAAATTCACAATTGGCAGTCCCTATTCTAATCAATATGAAATAGACCAGGTTTCAATCTTATAAGATGTCTAAAAAAAAAAAGAATTCTTCTGTTTGCTGAATTCTAAAAAAAAAAGCAGAATAAAGAAAAAAATACAAGATTTTTTATTTCTTTGTAATAGATTTTCACTAAGATTTTTGTGGTGGGGAGTCTTATTTTCCCCATCGACCTTTACAAAAATGAAAAATTTTTCTCTTTCTCGGTAAGGGCAGATATAATATTTATAGTTCAAATTAATGGATTGTTGAAACTAATGGATTCCATGTTAAAAAATTTTGCATAACTTTCTGACTTCTTAATTTATAATTTTTAGTAATTACTATATGGAATATGGAATATATTTACCATATATCTCCAATTTTGAGCCCAATCAATAAAAGAACTTCATTGTTGAGATATTATGTACAACTAATTGGAGTAATCCAAATATGGTTATTTTGGATTCATTGAGAAAATTTTTTTTGTTTGAAATTGATGAAATCAGATAAACGAGAAATAATGAATAATGAAGTATCAATAAAAGTAAAAAAAAAAAAAAAATGAAAACAGTTTTTTTCTTTTATCGAGAGAATTCTCTACTTGCAAAAGTTGGATTTGAGAATAGGATAAACTACGTGAAAGCCCTAAGATAAAAGATAAATAAACCGGGCACCCTAAAAAAAAAATGAAACTAATGAACCTTGAAATTGACTTTTGAACTCATTTTTTTTATCAATTTGAATCTTTACTAAAAAACTTATTTGATTGAATTGACTTGTTCAATCTCGACGATTGAATATAAATAGGCTATTATTAGTTCGAGCAAGCCGCTATGGTGAAATCGGTAGACACGCTGCTCTTAGGAAGCAGTGCTAGAGCATCTCGGTTCGAGTCCGAGTGGCGGCATGTAATCTTCTAAAACAGACCTAATAGATCCTATAATAAAAATAAATTCAATTCCCGATTTATAATTCTTAATTAATATTAATTTAGGGGATTCCCTCCCTTTTTTCATTTTTATGATATTTTCAACTTTAGAGCATATATTCACTCATATTTCCTTTTCGATTGTTTCAATTGTAATTACAATTAATTTGATAACCTTATTGGGCAATGAAATCATAAAACCATATGATTCGTCAGAAAAGGGGATGATAGTTACTTTTTTATGTCTAACAGGATTATTAATCACTCGTTGGATTTATTCGGGCCATTTTCCACTAAGTGATTTATATGAATCATTAATCTTTCTTTCATGGAGTTTCTCCCTTATTCATATAGTCCCTTATTTCAAAATAAGAAAAAATTATTTAACCACAATAACTGCCTCAAGTACTATTTTTACCCAAGGCTTTGCTACTTCGGGTCTTTTAACTGAAATACGTAAACCCGCAATATTAGTACCTGCTCTACAATCGGAGTGGTTAATAATGCACGTAAGTATGATGATATTGAGCTATGCGGCTCTTCTTTGTGGATCATTATTATCAGTAGCACTTCTAGTCATTACATTTAGAAAGATTTTTTATAGTTATAAAAGTAATAATTTATTAAAATTAAATGAGTCATTTTCATTTGGTGAAATCCAATACCAGAATGAAAGAAACAATATTTTTAAAAAAACTTCTTTTTTTTCTGCTAAGAATTATTACAAGGCCCAATTGATTCAACAATTAGATTATTGGAGCTATCGTGTCATTAGCCTAGGGTTTATATTTTTAACCATAGGTATTCTTTCAGGAGCAGTATGGGCTAATGAAGCATGGGGATCATATTGGAGTTGGGATCCAAAGGAAACTTGGGCCTTTATTACTTGGATCGTATTTGCAATTTATTTGCATACTCGAACAAATAAAAATTTTCAGGGGGCAAATTCCGCAATTGTGGCGACTCTAGGCTTTCTTATAATTTGGATATGCTATTTTGGGGTCAATCTATTAGGAATAGGGCTACATAGTTATGGTTCATTTACGTTAACCTCTAGTTAAATTAAAGAAAAATTCTTACGAATACAAAAAGAGTGGAATACGGTGTATATAAAAGTATATAAAACACCTTGTGTCAACCGGCGAGAACCGTGTGAATCAAGTAGTGTAGTGATTCACACGGTTCTCGCAAAGACCAAGTATATTAGGTGAAAATTCAAATTCATATTTTGTTTTTACTTTATTTAAGATTTAAGAGAATAAAAATCCTTCTTCTTTTTTTTTCATTAGTGAACCAACTCTTAAAAATCATAGGAGTTTTTTTCTTTAAGAAAACTATCTATAAAAATAATTAGATAGAATACCTTCAACCTTGTCAACTGATAGTGAAAGAACAAAATCCGGATACATACCAATACCTATTACAGGTAGAAAAATGGAGATCGAAACAAATAACTCGCGCGGTCCAGAATCAAAAACATAAGAGTTTGGAGTATTAAATAACTTGTATCCATAGAACATCTGGCGTAACATAGATAATGAATAAATAGGAGTTAATATCATTCCAATTGCCATTACAAAAGTGATGGCAATTTTGGGCATTAAAAGATATTTTTGGCTGGTAATTATTCCTAAAAAGACCAGAACTTCTGCAACAAAACCACTCATACCCGGTAATGCAAGCGAAGCCATGGAAAAACTACTGAACATAGTAAATATTTTTGGCATGGGGATAGCTACTCCCCCCATTTGGTCAAGATAAACAAGACGTATTCTATCATAACTCGTTCCTGCCAAGAAAAAAAGTGCAGCACCAATAAACCCATGAGATATTATTTGTAAAATAGCTCCATTGAGTCCCGTATCGGTTATAGAAGCAATTCCTATAAGTATGAAACCCATATGAGATACGGAGGAATAGGCTATTCTTTTTTTTAAATTACGTTGGCCGGGAGATGTTGAAGCTGCATAGATTATTTGTATTGTACCTACTATAATCAACCAAGGAGAAAATATAGAATGAGCGTGTGGTAATAATTCCATATTAATCCGAATCAATCCATAAGCTCCCATTTTTAATAAAATTCCGGCTAGAAGCATACAAGTACTGTAATGTGCCTCTCCGTGGGTATCTGGTAACCATGTATGTAGGGGTAGAATCGGCAATTTTACAGCAAAAGCAATAAAAAATCCAATATAGAATATTATTTCCAAAGCCACAGGATACGACTGATTCACTAATGTTTCAAAATTTAATGTTGGTTCATTAGAACCATATAAACCGACACCAAGAACTCCCATTAAGAGAAAAATGGAACCTCCCGCCGTGTACAAAATAAATTTTGTGGCTGAGTAGAGACGTTTCTTTCCTCCCCACATGGATAGAAGTAGATAAACCGGAATTAATTCTAATTCCCACATGATGAAAAAAAGTAAAAGGTCCCGAGAAGAAAATGATCCTATTTGACCACTGTACATTGCTAACATCAAGAAATGGAATAATCGAGAATCCCGAGTAACAGGCCAGGCTGCTAAAGTAGCTAAAGTAGTGATAAATCCTGTTAATAAAACGGGTCCTATAGACAGTCCATCTATTCCTAATTTCCAACGGAAATCAAAAAAATTGATCCATTTATAGTCCTCTACTAGTTGGATTAACGGATCGTCCAATTGGAAATGATAACAGAATGCATAGGTTGTTAGAATAAGTTCTAACATGCATATACATATTGTATACCACCTAATTACCCTATTTCCTTTATGTGGAAGAAATAAAATAAAGGAACCCGCAAATATTGGTAAAACTACAATTATTGTTAACCAAGGAAATTTGTTCGTGGTAAAGACAAGATACACTTGGACCAGAAAAACCTATGCCCAAAAATAAGATATTTTTGAGCACAGGTTTTGGCGGTAAAAAAAAATGGGCTCAAGTAGGGTTTTCTGTAATGTATTAATAAGCTATACCCATGCTGCGGGTTGTTTCATGCCATAAATAAACTCGAACACTCAAGAAATCTGTTGGGCAGGCAGATTCACATCTCTTACAACCGACACAATCTTCTGTTCTTGGAGCGGAAGCTATTTGTTTGGCTTTACATCCGTCCCAAGGTATCATTTCTAATACATCCGTGGGACAGGCTCGGACACATTGCGTACACCCGATACATGTAT